TTCTTTTATGGTTCATATTCCGGATTAGGTTCATCCCTGTAATAATCGGATGAACTGAGTTGTAGACATGAAAGCATAAGAACTCAACGGGATCCCCCTCGAATCAGACAAGGAAAGAGGGGGTAAGTCCCGTTGAGTTCTTAATAATCATAATATTTTTTTTTTAGAGATGTTTCAAAAACCTCCACCTTTTCTGATGATGTTTTTAAAAAATGAACTTCGTTAATTGATTCAGAACATCTGTTACTCAATAGTATCTGTCAATACTTAAAACAAAGAAGGAATCACTCGATTTACCCTTTTTGGATGACTCACAATTATATATAAATAGAATATATTTCTATCAATCAGATATCATGCAAACCCTTTCTATACTAATAGAATAGAACCTTATTCCATTTAATCTAATAAATATTTAATCTAATAAAAGTGAAATTTTTTTTTATAAGTTCGTTGAAATTGAAGAAGTTCTATATTGCTCAATAAATTGACCTATATTTATTTGTCCACTACCACTATGTTACGTAAGAAATCTAAAAAAGGGTTATGATAAAATAAACCTATATAAAAAAAAAATAAAAAAAAAAAAAAAAAAATGAAAACTACAAATATCCATTTTTTACGAACGGGATCGAGAATCTTTATTAATTCGACACAAGAAAGGGTTGGGTAAAATTCCGTTTCTTGTGTCAAGGACTAGGAGACGAACAATCTCCCCTAAAATCCTTTGTTCCTCTCATTTATACTTTGGTTTCTATTCTCCGCTTATTTATCTTTTGTTTTGATTCTAGTCAAATATAAAACTATTGATTCATTCTATATCATACCGTTTCAATTTGGATTGAAAAAACAAATAAATAAAGAAGAGTTAAGTAAAACAGTCGCCTTCACAATATACTATAACCAGGAATGCGGTATTAAGTAATTCCCGAAATCCGGTAGAATAAAGAATATAAATAAGCAAAATTTTTTTGATCATACATAATTCCCAACAAAAATTTGTTTATTTTTAGAGCTTGATGTTGATAAATCCGCAGATCTAGAAATTCATTTCGGACAATTGAACCTTCTCAAACTGTTTCTTTTTAAGAACCAAAAAGATTTGTGCCAAAATAACAGATGCCAAGAAGAGCAAAAGACCTTGGACACGTAATGGATCTTGAAGTACTATTTCCGCATCTCCCTGACCAAATCCACCCACATTAGGATTACTCGTTAATGGTTGATCAAGTTTGATGGATTCGCCCTCTGAAACAAGAAGTTCCGGTCCTGGAGGGATAATATCAACCACTTGACGTCCATCCGATGCATCCGCTATGGTTATTTCGTACCCCCCTTTTTCTTTTCGTATTATTTTGCTTACTATACCTGCTGCTGTAGCATTATAAACATTATTGTTACTCTTGCTCCCGTCGGGATAAATCTGACCCCTTCCCCTGTTCCCGCCTACATATATGGGATATTTTAAGAAGTGCACATCTTTCTTAGTAGCGGGGTCCGGGGAAAGAATAGGAAAGGTGATTTCACTATATTTCTGACCAGGAACCGGACCTATCACAAGAATATTTTTTTTAGTGGGACGATAGCTCTGAAAAGACAGATTTCCTATCTTTTCTTTAATCTCGGGCGAAATACGATCGGGAGGGGCTAATTCAAACCCCTCGGGTAAAATAAGAACAGCCCCGACATTCAAAGCTCCTTTTTTACCATTAGCAAGAACTTGTTTCAGTTGCAGATCATAAGGAATTCGAACAACTGCTTCAAATACAGTATCAGGAAGTACCGCTTGTGGAACCTCGATATCCACGGGTTTATTAGCTAAATGGCAATTGGCACATACAATACGGCCAGTCGCTTCTCGTGGATTTTCATAACCCTGCTGTGCAAAAATGGGATATGCATTTGAAAGGGGTGCCTGGGTTAGTATATATATCATGAGCGATACGGAAATGGATCGAGTAATCTCTTTCTTTATCCAAGAAAAGGTATTTTTAGTTTGCATGGTCCAATCATTGATCCCGAAAATTTCTACAATAAAATTAGGTAGGTCGCTAGTATAGTTCCCTATCTATAATTTTGCTATTTACTTAAATATTAAATATAAATAATTTTACTGGAATATTGGAGGAATCCCTTGGATGGGTAGTAAGTACAATTTTGAATGTTTTGCTTATGTACAAAGTAACAAATATTATAATTGGATCGTTCGATCACTTTTCAGTCATTCATTGAATGATAAATCACTACAAGTGAAGGAGATACACGATTTAAATAACGAAAGATCCAATATTTAAAAATTGTATCTAAAATGACTGGAAAAGTAGAAACAAGACCGGATATAATTTGATCATTATGAGCAAATCCAAAATCTTTGTAGACAGAGCCAATCATTAATTCCCAACCGTGGGGCGAATGGAATCCTATACATAAATCAGTTAATAAAAGAATAGAAAAAGCTTTTATTGTGTCGCTTAAGTTGTATAGGAATTCTTGAAACCAAGAGTTAAGAATAACAAGTTCTTCATTACCTAGAATAGAATAACCACTTAGAATACCGAAACAGATTATATTTGTCGAGAAGTGTAAAATTGTATGGATGCGATCCTCGTTGTGCATCTTGATCAATTGGATCGTTTCTTTGTAGATTTCGATGCGAGGCTTTTGTAAATGTGTTTCCGGGTATTCCTTTATCATTTCGTCCAAACGTAAGAGTTCCTCTAAGTCTATGAATTCTTTTAGAATACTCTTTTCTTGAATATCATTCAAAAAAATTTCGGATTGCCTAGTATTCCACCAATTAGTAAACCAAGATTCCAGACTTTTATTAAATGAGAGAGAGATCCACCAAGGCAAAAATACTATAGATGCAAGATATAGAAGGGAAATTAATACTTTCTTTTTTGCCATTTTTTCGTCTGTGAATTTAAAAATTTTTAATGAACGCACCTCATTCGTCGACTCTATATGATACTAATATTTCTATCAAGCATAAGTTCTATTACAAGTCATCGATGTATTTCCGGATTTTTTTGTGATTCAGTACAGCGGTTAGTCCTTGAATTTAGAAAGAATATAGAATAAGAAAGAGCCCTCTTCAAATTAATAGTAGTCGGATTTCGAGACGAAAGAACTCCCGTTCTATCAAAATATCAAATATTTAGAAAAAAAAATTCTTTACTTTACTTTATGATGAAATGTTTTGTTTTGATATATGATGAATCTATCATTTAGATTTGTTACTGAATTGAGTTAAGTGGATTTACATACGCATAAAAAAAATTGTGGACATAAACAATTTAGTTTTAGAATTGTTTCATATACGTTTGCTTTGGCTCGAGTAAGCGTTCTGAAGAAACTTCAGTTAAGTTATGCTATAGAAAAAAAGATGATTCTTGAGTTTTTTATCTCTTGCAAAGTATTCATTCTTCAGTTCCTTTTTTCAAAATACTTCAATTGGTACACGCAAGAAATAGGCCAATTCAGCAGCTTTTTGCTCAATCTCTCGTGGAGTAAAATTCTCATCAGTACGAGTCAAGGGAATGGCTCCTTGTCCTTTTATTTCCATATAAAGGACACGACGAGCATAAATACCCTCTTTAATTTCTATTCTGATGGACTGAATGTCTTTCATAAGGAATCGGAGGAATATGCGACGATTTTTTCCAGGAAATCCCCAACGAAAAATACACACTATGCCCTCTTTTATATCGAATCGATCATAACCACTACCTACATTCCACGAAATTGTGCACCACAAATAGGAGCTAATAAAAAGACCTGCGATCCCATAGAAAGACATCACGATACCTTGTGGAAAAAAAATTATTTGCTGAGAAGGAAATAAAGATATAAAATTCCTACCAAAATAACTGGACGTTCCAACCAATAAAAACCCTAATGAACCTAAAAAAAGAATAAAGGCCCAACAGAAATTACTTGTTTTTCGAGACCCCGCTATAAGTTCTACCCATATACGTTCTGATCGCCAACTCATACTCTAACTAGACCTAGTTGCATTTTATTGGAATTGGGAGAATAACAAAAATAATTTTTTTTTTACTTTTTTTTGTTTCCGAAGTAACTCTCATCAACCAGCACTATTATGATGTGAACCTTTAGGGATAATTCATCGAATTTCTTAGATCCAAACTAAAATAATAACATCCCTTTCATATCATATGATTTCCTAATACATATAGATATATTGACTTTACATTTCAGAAATTCTCCCCGATCCCGATCTATTTGAAAATAGTTATAATTCATTTATCATGTTTACACATACATAAGAGCTTATGCCCGAAGGAAGCCGCATATTATACCATATTTTACTAAATAGATATCCGTGTTATGATCCAAGTAAGTCTTGAAAAATATATATATATATATAAGATTTGTCCTTGTTGTATCTAAAAAATCTTGTTTTTTTGAACATAAAGAGATAAAGAAGCCATTGCAATTGCCGGAAATACTAAGCCCACTAAAGGCACAAAAATGGAGGGGAGACTGTTGAGAGTTATCATAGAATGGGTACCTCGATTTAATATTTGTACCTGTTATTTATTGTTATATTTATTGTTTTATATTTGAACCTTATCCTTATATTGTTATAAAGATATCTTATAATTCATATATAATTGTTATATTATACTAAGTATACCTAAGTGAGTATATATATACTTAATAGGGATAGGGAGTCTATAAGTATATGTTTTAAGAAATATATATTAATTTAAGAAATATATATTAATTTAAGAAATATATATTAATTTAAGAAATATATATTAATTTAAGAAATATATATTAATTAATAAAATTAATTAATAAAATACAATAAATATATAAATAAATGGACCTATTCATCTTTCTACATGTTTCTAATTCATCTTTCTACATGTTTCTACATGAAATATATATATACGATAATCCACCCTTTTTATATTCGTATTAGTAGTTATTATCTTTTCTTGTCTTATAAATTTCATAATTTACTAAAATTT